AGTCTACCCTGGTCGTTATTTCTACAGGTATGCTGTATTGGGGGATGATGTAGTCATCGCCGACCGTAAGGTGGCGCCTGTCTATGAAGCGGCTCTTAAGCGCTTAGGTGTGTCGATCTCGACTCAGAAGAGTTTGATATCACACACCGGTGCCGCAGAGTTCGCTAAACGGTTCCGGACCCGAGGTTTCACTAGGGATCTATCCCCAGTGTCCATCAAGGCCCTGGTGAACTTTTACCACCCATATGGGCTAATGTCGATTGACGCAAAATAAAATATAAAACGCTTTTCGACATTGTGTCGTGTTGGTGGTGCTGGTTTCCGGCAACTGGCTAGGCTCGATCACCATCGGAGTATTCGCTTCGAGCGTGTTCTAGCTATGCAGACGAAAACCCTCCTTGGCCATGAAGGCTTTGAGCTGTGGCTGGGTAGGGGTCGCCCTCTAAACCCATACCTTCGAGGATATATAATTGAAATCCTTAGAAGGGAGATGAAGCCCAAGGAGTTAAGGCTTCCCCCAGATGAGCTGTTTCCTCATGAAAAGGTCAAAGACTTTCTTGAGTACTCAACTCTTCGTGGGTGGGTGAGGGAATGGCTACGTTATTGCCGTTACTATTAAGGTCGATTAATGCAACCAGAGGTAACTCTCAGTGAGTTCTTTGATGCGCCGACTGTGGTGACTTCTTGGCAAGTCAACCGAAAGAGTGATGAACTCGTTCGGTTTGGGCTGCTTTGGAGAATCTACGATCTCGTGTCGGGACTTGGTGTGGATTTTAGATTGCCTATTCTAGGGCCACCCAAAAGGGAAATTAGTTTCTCTTACTTGCTGGGAGGGTACGACGGTACAGCGTTCCTTGTTCAGTCTGTGGGTCTTGTTCAACCCAAGGCTGGTAAGGGTCTGGTTTTGCCGGGTATCTTGGTCGAACAGAGACCAGGTACCGGTTCTAACAGCCCTATATATACCCGTATCCAATATAAGGCTGCCCGAAAGCCTAGTGAAGGAGTCCTGAAGTGAGCTTCGCCTTTGAACTGAACTCCTCTACTGCATCCCCTCTTCTCTGGGCCCTTAGGGTAGTTTGAAGGACGAATGCTGGAGGGCAGCTGTTTAGAGCACTCGCTCCGTACGGTACTTTTTCTGTTTCTTTCTTTATTTGTTCCGTAGTTGGATCAGCCGTTTTCCTTAGTATGTCGAGGGTGGATTAATGAATGACTGCTTTAGCTCTATCGACAGAGGCCCCCGCCGAAAGTTCTGACCCTTGCTTCAAGCTCTGCTCTGGGAGAATGGCCCCACCCGATGTGATCGACGTCACATCTCGACCTGTTCGTGCTGCGGAGCGAACACCTACTTTGAGGAGAAAGAAATCCTTTCCTAAAGTGAATTCAAGCCGGTACATCATAAATCAAATAAGAAGAGAAGCTTCAGTTTCTTGCTTATCTATGGAATATCGCATTCTTACAGGCCTTTCAAAAATGCCTTTCCCCATCTAGAGCTGGTCTTGCCTCTCGTAAGGGTAAGGGTGTTGATATCCTCGATTCGACGAATCTTGTCTTTCGTCTTTCGCGTGTTGAAACTCAGTTTCCTGGTGTGAAAAGTGAGCCTGAACTGACTTGGAAGTCCGATGAGTTTGCGCGACGGTTAAGGTTTACCTTGCCTCGAGAGCTGGGGAACGTGGTTGGTGCCCCGTCCTGGTCCGATTGTTCAGCAGAGCGATCAAAAGCGCGCGCGTTGAGCTTCAGTGGAAAAGGTTGTATTAAATAAAATAGAAAAAAAGATTCAGATTCTCATTTCTCTTCTGTCGAATGATAGATACCACAAAGAAGAATGCCCGGCGATAGCATAGGTGCTCTTGCTCCCCTCAGTAGCTCCGATTGAGTCCGTTCGACTTTCAGCTTGGCTAGGGCGCCTGGAAAAGAAGTCATTAAAGCGAGCTACCGTGTCCTTATCCGAACCACTACGTACTCCAACAAGGAAGCCATCCCCGTATCTACTAAAGAAAGATGGATGCCTGTAAGTAACAATTTCCTACTTAGGAAGAGCCCCTCTCAAAGACAGGCGAGCCGAACCTTCATTAGCTTACGTGGGAATGGAAGAACTGGGGCACTGACCTATCATTCCTACTCTTCTTGTCCTGACCCTGAAAGGGAGTTTCTGAGGCGACACAAGTATGATGGTATAAATGAACTTATCGTGTAACCTACATATAGTGCTTTCTCTTTCCTTCCTCCTGGAGAAAGGGCTTTTAGCTATGCTTTTGAAAGAATGCCTGCTATTGGCTTAGCCCCACCAACTGAAGAAAGGATGCGCGTACCAACCAAAGTCTGGACTTTCCGTTCTAGGATCAAGAATCTCCTTGGTAGAAAGAAGCTCCGCAGGAACTTCTTCTAGTTAGTAGCGATGAATTCTATGATAATTAAGCAAGAACCACTTACTTATGTATGAAGGAGTCTTCCTATTTTTATTTTACTAAAAAAAGAGATCCTCCCTATCCCGAAAAAGGGACTCTCTCCAAAAAGTAGCTTCATAGCAAGAGTTCTTTTTAATAAGCATATGACGAAGGATCAGCCGAAGCTAGAGCTAAGTGGATGGGTCAGGGTCAGTATGGAAAGTATAGGTCGACTTAATCAAATTGATTGGATTGGTGAATTTCCTGCGAAACTTGACTGATCTCTTAGGGCCTTTCATGCTCTCCATTAGACATAGAAAGAAGCACAAGCCTCACACCGGATTCAGGCTCTTTAAAAGGTCCTGTCCCTATCTAGTCCACCAGCCAAGCCCAGTGAACCAGTCGATCCAACTTTGAAGTCGGAGAAAGCTTTTTGTTAACAAGTCGGGGTTCGCCTGCCGCTTTCTATCTGTCTAAGTCAGTCGAACGAAGCCATTAAAGGGGCGTTTTGGAAAGAGCACCAAGGAGGAGGAACAAGAAAGACCTTTTGAAAAATCTTATCCAAGTTTCGTGGAGCTAACTAGCAGTGACCAGGACCCGTCAAGCGAACAAGCCCAGTTGAACAAAGAAAAGTAGGCCTGTCAAGAAGACAAGCTCCACGCTCAAGCTCAAGCTGTATCTCCTTCCTTCCCAACCCTGCCCTTTTAGCTCTTAGGTAAGTAAGCTCCTTGCTCTTTCTCCGGAAGCTAATCCACCCCAATACAACCTGTCTGGCCTTTCACAAATCTTGCCTTTCTACCTTCCCTATTTACTCCATGAATTAGTAGTGTCGACCTGTCTTTTCAGCGTAGAAACTTGCAGGTTCGGGAAATAGCCGGGATTTTCTCAACTTATCTTCGGATAAGGAAGGAGATTTCGCCCCCGAACGCCAAGGACAACCGAAGCCCTCTAGCCGCTGGGAAAGAAAATCTCTGAGCGATCTTAACTCTTCGGATTTGAGATCACTCGCACGCTGTCTTGAACCGTCGCCTTCACCTAAAGACAGAGCGTTTTAGGAAGGTTGGCATGGAAGGTGAGGGGCTTAGAGACGTAGACTAGACCAAGAAGAAGAAAAGAAAGTCCAGATCGGTTGGTGCTGTCTTCTTGCTATAATTCTTCTGATCTGATAGATAGAACACGGATGGGTACAGCCTTCTAAGCTACAAAATAAAGAATGTAGTATAAAAAGTCAAGTCAACTCCCCCGGTTAGAATTCTTCCCTGGCTCCACTATTCCCTTTCTCTATTTTAGAACGGAGAGCGGGCAAGGCCTCCAGCCGAGCTATTCGCCCTTCTTTCTTTATCTTTAACACGATCCTGTAACACACTCTTATTGAGGCTAGGCTTAAGGCCGACTATTTATTATTATTCGAGAGCGGGGGAACTTCACTTCGAGGGAAGCTGTCTTCCCCGGGAAAACTCCAGAAAGGAAATAAAGACCCGTAAGCTGCTTCTTTGCTCACTGCGATTGCGATGTATTATATTATTACTCTAAAGCTCAGGGCAAAGAATTCCCCGGCTCTTTTGAATGTGAATATTGAGTGAAATCCCTTAGTCTAAAAGTCTTCCTTGGCTAGTGTGAATCCTCCTCTAAAGAGGAGTGAGGTGTCCCACGGGCGTAATAACAGTTTTTTTCTAGGCGACTTCCTGAAACTGAAAGGAACCAGTTACTTCCACCTTGGAGGTCTCCTAAAGAAAGGGAAGTCCCTCATGGAAAAGCTTTTGAGCTCGGGTTCCTCATAACAAACTTGGTCGAAAACCCAAGTCTTGATGCCAATGTTGGCCCGTAAACCCTTTCTCAATGAATGGAGAGAAAGTTCGCAAATCACCTTCGTTTGTACCGGAACTTCGTGAACTAAATGTTGGCAAAGCCAATTCATTCCATTTGCCTAGAAAAAAAGCTAAATCAAAGAAAGTTTGAACCTATTCTCCTTTCTTTTTTCAATTGATAAGGATAAAGCGGGCTCTTCAGCTACATCAAGTACCACATCATCCAATTCAATAGTATCAGACTTTTAATCATCCTTCGATTAAGCGAAAGCAGTTTGATCGTATACTAATTCCGATTCTTCGGAAGGAAGGATCTGACCCACTCAGTAAAGAAGGTTATTACCGGAAATAAAAGTATTATCCGCATTACTTGCTTTGGAATAGCAAAAAGAATAGCCTAGGCTAATTACTAGGCTAAGTTTTTCCCGTAGCTACTATTAGTTGACTAAGCTAAGGTAAGGAAATCTAATCTACTTCAATGAAATGAACGCATAGGAGAATGGACTAATCCATCTTTCTATTTCAAATCAAAGAGGTTTACGTCAAGCAGATTGGAGGTCAATCTATTTTCCTATCTTACCTTAGTATAAAGGATTTATTTCGCCTAACAATCAACAACAAAAGTCCCCAAAGGCATCTCGGGAGGGGCGGTCTCTTTCTTATCTTAGCTTTCCCATAAGTGAAGTTCCTAGGAGTTTGGCGGCTCCAAACCAGGAAGATCTGGGATTACGGGCACCCCAATTTCACATTGAAAATGCGGGGGTTATTCACTTGGTGGAGAAAGTGGGTCAAGCCCTTTCTTCCACTTCTGTATTTCTTGCCCGGATAGTTCTTAGTGAGGGGCGGCTTCCTTCTCGATTGATTCTCAGGAAAACGGCTCTCCAAGGCGGGCATCTTGATCAAAGGCTCCCACTCACGCTACACCGCTGGCTGTATAGGAGGACTTGTGGCACAATGAAAACCAATACTTGAAGAGGAGTCGAAGTGAATGCCGATAATTCACCAGGTCTTGGACGCGCCTTCTTGACTCGTGCGAGAAAAGAGGGAAAGTGCTAACACCGGTAATGCAGCTAGGGGAGTTGCACATGAATAGGCTCAACGATGGGTTTACCAGTAGTTAATGATATTTCATTGGATGCTTCCCCCCTTTCCGCGCAGGAAGGACTGCTTGGTGAAATGACGTACTTAAGATTCCCTCCATATAGAAAGCGGAAAGAGTCCCGTAAGGCAAGCAAGAGCAGACGCTCAGGCAACAAAACCAAGGGTGGTTGGGCATGAAGGGGTAGAAGTAGGAAATTCCAATCCAAAGGCGAGCTTTACGACGAGAGCGGCACGGAAGGGCTTTGGTCAATGGATGGATTTCATAGAAGGCCAGAAGGCCAAGAAAACAGTACAGCAGGCCCAAAAGCCCAAAGCAACAGGACAAGGATCTCGTGGACAGGCCCACAAGAACCAATAAGCAGTAAATAAACAGAGGCATAACTACTGAACCGTGTCGATACAAACAAGGTAGCTCAGAGAGAAAACCCCAACCGGGAAAGAAAAACTTAACAAAAGTAAAAACTCAGACCAAGATGGGTGGGAGGACCAGGTAATCCATCAGCAGTAAGAACGCGAAACAGGGAAGGTGGTGGTCTGTCGACCCAACATTGAAGTCCCACCTCCCAATCGGCAAGCGAGGCGGCGGCAGAATTCGCTTCTCTTGGAACCCAGTTCCAGTGAACCTCAGAGAATTCCGACTGCTTTTTCCTGATCATGCGGATCAATGGGTAAATTGTCCAGTCCCCAGAATACTTCTGTTTCTTCAGATTGGTAATTCATTCTTGTGAGTCACTCTCTATGTAGATTTTCCTCAAGTTCAACCGATGTGATAGCTCGAAAGCACAGAGTATAGCTTCTGCTTCAGCTGTGCGGAGCAGCAAGTGATGGATAACCCTCCAAACTCCCTGGGCATTGCGTATAACTACACCAAGGCCGGCTGCACATGAAGCACTATTCCAAGCTGCATCGGTGTTTACTTTGTGGTAGGGATACTCAGGGGGGCTCCCAGTGATGAGGAATATGAGGTTCTGAAAGAATTGGTGTTTGCCTGTAGTCAGAGTAAGCCGATCAAAATTCGTTCATGAGCTTCATTGCTTTTCGCAGAACAGACTCCTGAGATAAAGCTTGATCCTTCCCAAGCCTGATTAAGGTAAGAAGCTGTCCCTTCTCAGTACTTGTATAATCTTTGTTCAATATATCATAGACCCACAAATCAATTGTTGTTATTTTTGCCTTGTCAATTCTGAGATTGAGAGGGGATCCGAACCAAACGTAGTCTACCCACGGGCACAGAAGCAATATATGTTCAACAATTGCATTGCCCCATATTCATTGCATATAGGACAAATAGGGCACCGAGCAATCTTTCGTCTGAAAAGATTCTGGAATGTTGGAATTGCAACTACCCGCCATAAGAGATTACCTTAGGCACCGCCTCAAATGAATTTCCAGATGGATGAGTCCACAGTATGAGATGATCTGGATGAGAGAGGCTGTGATATTCTAGTCATCTGATGTTTCCAGTGATAGCCACTACGAACAGAGTAACGGCCAGACTTTTCCCATGGCTCTGGGGGTATCTCTTCCGAAACTTTCTTTGAATTGGCACCATTTCTAAGTAGAAACTGCTCCGCAACTTATGATATTTGTACCTCGTGCTGCTTTCGGCTGTTTTCTTGCAGAACCTATTTCTTTTTTTCTGACCGAGGCTACGAAGTAGAGAGAAAGAAGGTAACTTGACGTATACGGATAAGGAAAGGTTCTGAACGTACGCCTGCTCGCCTGGGGAGGTTCTCAACGAATCGGGATCTGTCTTATTTATTGATCATCCATCGCATTGGAACCCCTCAAACTAAGGTTTCCCGAGTTCTCTTCTTTCAATTGACACCGTTGGTGCCTGGTCTGATAATAGCGTAGAGTGTAGTAGCTGTGCTTTTAGTCGAACGGTTGTTACCTACAGCTAAACATTGTACCCGCGGCCCCTGTTTTACCAAAGGTTGCCAATTTCTTATAGATAGAGAGAGGGTTCTTTATAATGTTATCAAAATATCTTCAGATGCGAAATCTCCATTCCCTTTGAAAAGAAGTGAAACATCTGTAAATAGTAGATATGATGAATGATTTGTCTGGTTTGTAATTTAATGGAGTACCAACCAAGACCCTCGCTTTTTCGATAAAGCAAAGGATTCGTTCCGAGAAGCGAACCCTGCTCTCTCTTATTTCATTTCAATCTCTTTCTTGCCTGATGGGAAGGTTCTACCAGTCTTCCCGCTTCCCGTCCGTACTGTATGACTGTATGTAGGGAACACCGCCTCAGAAGGTATTTGATCTGTATTTCCATTTCCAAGACACCTGTGTTAAGGAGTTTCCATGAAAGCTATGCTATGCCTTTTTACCTCTCCCTATACGCTGGCTGTATCGAGTGTATCGTCCATGTACGTCTAAAGTAGGAGCACCTAAAGCTATGACTTGAAGAATATCCGTAATAGAATGCATCTCCTGTTTTGAAGAAAGGGGCGTCCAGGACATCTTATAAAAGAAAAGCTAATGCATCGGTGAAAACAAAACCAGAGTGGGAGTGGTGACAAGGAAAAAGCTTTCTGTAACGTGAAGTTTACTAGGAACCTTTTCGAAGTCTTAGTTCTTTGATCTAGATTGAGAAGCTTCATTCCCAACCTATACGCCTGGGTAACCATCCAATACATATACGGTCTTGTTAAAAGGCTCAGGCCACTCCTCTAGTGAAGATAGCCAGTCAAAAGGAAGTCTAGTTCTTGCAGTTGCGGAAGGGAAGCTCTTTCTCGTGCTATAAATATTAAAAATAAGGCAATAGCTGACCTTTTATCTTCTTGAAGAAAGAGTCCCGCACTAAAGCACTCGACCCAACCTCGTACGTGGAATAAAGAAGAACATTCCTCGATCATCCTTAGATGATTTGTAGCCGGGTATCCCATCGAAGCTAACAATGGTGGTAGGACTCGTTCCTAGGAAATGAAGTGACCAACCTAAGGAGCGAAACAACTGGCAAGGACAGCAAAGCGACCGGCAGTAGCATCTCGTTCAAAAATAGGTGTGTTGGAGCTCTCAGCAGGATCGGGCATCAACAAAAGTCCTAGAAAGGTCATCAAAAAGCTCTCCTTACTACAGCATTCGCACCGCACACTACGAAAGAAGCAATCTCAGAACCAAGCACATTTCCCAGTCTCTCGAACGGAGGTCGAGAGCCCTTATACATATGTTTTCACTCACTCACTCCCGAGGGGATCTTTCTCAAACCTTTCTTCTCTCTCCTTCATTTAAAGGAAAGGGAAGACATTCCAAGATACAGCCGGGGGGAACTCGGCATAGTGGATATGATCTTCAGGAAGACCTGTATCACTTCACACGCTCGAGATACTCTTTAAGAATAGATAAAGAAGGAATCAATCGCTTTTGCAGACAAAGAAAGAATAGCTCTTGTCTTGCGAACAAAGTAAGACAGATGGTCTTTCAAAAGAACCTAAATGCACCAGTCCATCACTTTTCAACCAAAACGAGGAAAAGAAATGCTTCTAAAGTTCACTTTGTTCGCTCCTCGCTTCAAGAAAGAAGAAGAAGTCGGATACGAGGTCAAGAGGAGGAGATCGACTGGCAATAATTGGAGTTAGGTTCCGTCTTTGCTTTGGCGTAGCCTTTCTTCGAACCTGTCTTTTAAGTGGTCAAGGCGGTATGTCGATCATTCTAATGAAAACATCTCCCTGATCCAATTTCGAATAGCTTTTATACCTCTGCAAGCTCTGCTTTGTCAGGTAACCCGCTTATTAGAATGAATAGATTCCCTTTCTACCTTCCAGGAGCTTACAGGCCCTTCCTTTAAAGGTACGCAAGGAATGGGTTAGGCGTCTGACATTCCCCGCAGGGTTAGGTTAAAAGGCAAAGCAGTGCCTCTAGCAAGTCCAACGACCTTAGATCCCGTGTTGAGGAGGACTTTCAGCTCTCGTATCCCCAAGACTATCTATATGAAAGGTGCTCCTGTGGTTACCATGTATCTTGTAGGTAGCTTTTCCAAGATTGGTACTCTTCAGGGTGACATCCCGAAAGGGTTTTCTGTAAAAGCAACTCAGTTCCCCAGCCGATTCACAAAGTAAGGCCTGAGACCGGATCGAAAGGTGTTAATCCCAGGGGAATGATCGTACAAAGGAGAGCAACTGTTGAGCAGTGGTATTCGTATTCGTTCATCTTTGAGTTAGAAATGCCAATTCTGGTTTCCAAGAAGTTTGATCGAGGGAAAGCAAAGTAGCTAAGCAGCTTGGCAAGCAGGAAGAACTAGCTTCTGATCCCTTCCCAGGATCATCGCCTACTTCTCATGGACTAGCCCACTTAGCTATTTAGCGATCTAAAACCTTGGAGAGGAGACCAGTCTCCATCTTGGAAACCATCTTTCTCATTTCTACTAGGGAATTCAGATTCAAGGGTTCACTCTAAAGCTCAATCATCATTTAGGGTTTTATTCAAGGGGATTTCCCAATGGGAGAAGGTCGTCTCGTTACAGGGTGAAGTCCCAACCAAGACAAGAGGACGAACAAAGGCATCAGATTCGAACAAAATCAAGGCCTTCAGCCGGGCCCGTGGGATTCACATCGTAGTGTAATCTCAACTAGGTATTAGGTCACCGGAAACTACCCAACCAACATTCTCGGATCAAGTCGATTAACTCTGCGATCCAAATCCAATTATGATTCCCAATCTCGATCGTCTCAAAAACTCATGGCATTCAAAAGAAATCCACCAGTGAGGGCGCCAAGGGGTGTGGTGCCATTCACATCTTCATCTTAGTCTCAGTCACCCGTAAGATCGTAAGATCAGGATCAAAGCTCCATTCATCTAGTCATCCAGTTATCCAGTTAGGGTTCCAATCTAGAGCATCGTTTAGGTTTTTATTATTCAAAGGGGTTGCCCACCCTAAAGACAAAACAAAGGCTCGACTCGTTAACGGCTTCGGCTCCAGCAATCAATGACTTAGTTGAACATGGAATTCCAATTCCTCTTTAAGGATTTAAGGAAGGGATACCGTTGCATAGCCTCCTCGATGAAAATTCCTCAAGCTCGATAACTCGATAAGCTGGACGGGAACAAAACAAAGAGTGGGTTGGGGGGGGCTACAAAGCCAGCCATATTACATACAGTCAGGGAAATCAACGAGATCGGCTTTCGCTCTATCAGAAAAGAACCAAAACGAGGACATATCGGGACGTTTCGGTGGTGGGTGGGGCATTATGGTGGTTGGATTCCTTCTCGATCTTAGAAAGCCTGGTTCGCATTCCAACTAAAGTAGGAAAGGAAGACAGACGGGAAGGAAGTATGGCAGGGCGGGGGGATTGCCTCCGATCTACGTTCTCGATTGAAGCTGAAGCTCCTTATTCTGATTGCAAAAAGGGAATCCAGTCAATGTCAATGGGTTCAGGAAATACAATACCAATAAGTGGATGAGTGGATGCAAAAAATCTTTTGAAATCCATCTCGAGGCCGCCAAGGTCAGTCGAGAGGGGGATCAAAGGTGCCATAAAATGCATTTTCTGACATCTGCTTTCCCAAGGCTTAACCGCTCCGTGGGGTTATGAAAGAAAGCTTCGATCTTCCTCCTTTGTCCGATGAATGCGCTTATTCATGGATTCTGTCTTCCTTCCAATAGGGCTACAAAGAAAGGCTTTTCGTGGGCTTATTTAGAGCTACCTTTTCGAGGAAAGCTCCACAAGGGGCTCCTGGGGTTACGATGCAAAGACAATCACTCTTTTAACAGCTCGGGATTTGCCTTTCAGCATGCCACTCCTTTGCCTGCTCCCTTTTCTTTCTTTTTAGGACTGGGCGTTCCTTCCTTCAGGAGATGCATTCCGGACGGCCTATGGAGGGACTGAGGCCATTCCCATATTATTTAAATAGGTGAGACGCCTAGGGCTACAAGCGCTACACCTTCGAGATATTCTTTAAGAGTCTCGCTCCTTCTTTGCCCTTCGGGAACATCCGAACATTCTATAGTGAAGCTGCCTAACTGCCATAGCTTTCAGGTTCCATGCAGTTCTGCTAGTTAGCCCCTAACAAAGAGATATAGGTTTTAGAACTTTACACCACTTACCCCGGAAACTTTAGGACTTTCACCTTGCCTTGGGGATCTTTCAGTAGTTGCACTATCTGCATTCAGACATTTAGAAAGGCGGTGGGATTGATTCTTTTCAATTGTTACATTCGAGGAAAGACGAACACGCAAACACACTTAGCAGGATGCCCAGCACACACAGTCGGACATTCAGGCTATTCAGAGAGAGATCCAAGGGCCTATTTACAATATATAATAGGGTCAGACATATGCCCTCGCCGCTCTTCCTCTACGTTCACTCACTCCCCCTTGGTTAACAAGACTTTCAGGAGATTAAGGAGTTCGGCTCAACCTACTTCTTCAATTGACATTCGGTCATTCCTATTCCTAAAAGGCTAGCTGCTGATTCAACTCAACCACTCCTCGGCTCACTTGCTGCCTTTGCCTTAAGTCTTAACCTTCACTCCGGAAGTTCCTTCCTTTTGTGAACCGGGGCTTCTTACTAACAGCTACCTGACCACAGTCACTCAGTCTATTTACTCCGGTTTTAGAGAGATTTCCGAGTGCTATTCTTACAGCTTGCCTTACTAATTAATGTTCCCTCCCTTGCTACTGCTGCCATACCACATTCAGTCCAATTGGCCTAAGGCTTCTCTATAGAATAGACTCTTCCCACTGCTAAGCTAATTCTACTGCCGAGCTAAAGGCTCTAGCAAGAACAGCTTATCCCGAGGCTCACGGAACTACCTTTCGTTACTGAGCTACTTTAATCCTCATTTCCTTCACTCACAGAAGGCCTTGCCAATGCCAATCTCGATTCAACTGCAAGCAAGGAAAGACTATCACCGGTCATTCCTCCAACTGCGGCCATTTCCTAATACTAAGGCACCAAGAGCCCTCATTCAATGGCAATGCTGACAATGCTGACTCTTCTCTTTCCAGGTAAACGACTAGGGATATTCTTCTTCCCATCTCGGGAGAAAAAGAAGTAGCCCCCCCTCCAGTCTAGTTAGTGACTTTTCGCTTCCCCTGCCCCTGCGGCTTCTTCGGGCATTAACTTGAAGCGGGTGGCATGCATGGATGTCTTTTCTGCCTTAGCCATGTCTCCCTCCGTAGCAACTTTCATACCAGGAAGTCTAGCTAGATTACCAAATCCCAACAAAGAAATTCGTCTCTTTGATGACCCTGACTTCAAGCACCAACCCAAGACTCTGCTCTTACTACCACCGAAGGGGGTCAACCGAAGCCAGGGGAAGTAAGGTAGCTGGTCAGGAAGTTTTCTACTATGCCTTTCGCCCCTTCCGGGTTCTTTTCATTTAAGAAGGTTTTTTTCCTACTTCACTCGCCTAAGCTAAGGAAGGAAGGGTCGTAGCGAGATATGGCCGATTCAATACAATAGCAGGGGTTAGTCTTCAAAGAGCTAACTCGATGTCACTTGGGATCGGATCCACCTCACTTAAGAGCAAGAACAGCTAGCTTATCTCCCTTTAGTCGAGTGGCTTTATTTATATATACCTTTCGTAAAGTAAACTAAACTCTAACCCTGTCGGTTGAGCGTCTTCAACCCTCTTCCCTTCGGTCGACTGTCTTCTTTCCTCTCTCCAACTCTAACTGCGGGACTCTAGCCTGCTTTCTTCCTTATTTAACGAAAACGTAAGATAGTTTCTAAACTACGCTCTTACCCTAACGGTCGATATTTTGCTATTTCCTACCTTTTTACGGGGTCAAAATAGATGTTTCAATACGGCTATGAGTGAAAATTTGATTGCAACGAAAAAGAAAGGGAATTGGCAAACTCTAACGATGGGGGCTTCAAGCCAAAGGTCCCGTGTCCTCTTGGTCGATTTCCAGTTGGTTGCCTCAACCTATCGATTGAGTGAGTTGGAGAAGAAAGTCTTACAAGGCTACGACTCTATCTAACAGAGCCAATACGCCATCCGTAACCTGTCGGTCTTCATTCCTTCTAACCCTTGAGCTTCCTAAACTACATATCGGTTGAGAAACTGCCCACCGTAGACTTAGAGGCGAGCTTCCGGCTTCACTCTACCTGTCTAAAGAGCGCCTGAAAACTCTAACTTAGAAATTGAACTACCCTTAGTCTCGTCAACCTATCTAAACTCTTTTCCTTTTGCTTTCCTATCCTTTCCTAAAGCCTTTCTTATCCTTTCCTAATTAGTCACCTCAACTTATTCTAAACGCCCTTCGTGTATTCACTCGAGTCACATGCAACCAGGCTTTCAAACCTGTCTTCTCCCCTTAGAAAGTAAGCTACTTCCTACCTCTCGTCCTAGTATGAAGCTTTTCTCCTTTCAGGCTTCGGAAAAAAGGAAAAAAATCTTGGCCCACCTTTTTTTAGATCCCCTTTTCTCGGGCGATAGAGATCCCTTTTTGTTTGCTTAATAAATTGTTGAACCTAGGTATTCTGAACCTGTCTATTCAACTGTTGATTCAACTTCAACTGCCGTCGAGCCAAATACCTCAATATACTAAAGGTCTTCAATATTATAAAATTCTTCCAATTCCAATTCAGCTTATTCAATTTAGGAAACTAGGTATTCAAGTTGACCCGCCTTTGAAGCTGCTAGACCTGTGGATTCAAGTTGACCCGCCTACCCGGCCGGGTTGTTTGATTGAGTCGAGGTTGGCGATCGCCTTCGTCTGGTTTCATTGCCTAGCTCTCCTCGTGGTGTGCCTAGCTTCGTGCTTAGCAATTCCCTGCCTAGCTCTTCGGAAGCAGGTTGGAAAAGCCCAGGCCCGCCCTTCCTTTCATAGGATAGAGAAAACCCGCGGTTACTTCGCTCAATGCGCCTTATTTCTTTGAATGCTTAAGCCTAGAAAGATCTTGCTTGCTGGTTGATTTATCCACTCATCCTAACCCCACCGTAGGCCGGAGAGGCCAGCCCTAGCTCCAACATCGAGGCGAGGTCTAATCTCTTTCTAAAAAAGAAAAACGTAGTTTTCAGGTCTTTACGAGTACTCTAAGAGCTTGATTCAAAGCGCTTGTTATTCGCTCTTCAAAGGGCAAGGAAGAGGTCATCTCCCTTGCTGGAGGAAACTACCTTTCTATCCTTCTCCACCCTCCACCCATATTCGATGCTGGAGTCTTGTCTCGTCAGGATAAACCAGGATAACCCACGTTCACGTGGTCCCATGAGTGGTTCAAAAAGGGTCCAAATGGAGGTCCTTTTCGGGTAGCTCCTATATATTCTACAAGAAGGCTTAAGTTTTTCTTCTGTCGGGCGCATGATCTCCGGCTGAGCCGACTTCGGTCCCATTATATACAAGTTTATATATATACGAGACGTACTCCCTTTCCCGGCTTGGCAATCGAGAAAAAAGTGAAAAACTGGGAAAAGGATACCCGGGCCCAGGCATCCTTAGATCTTTCGTTTGGACCAAGGAAGAAGAGGGCCGAGGCAAAGCGGGAGCAGAAGCCTTATTGGAGACCAGACTTCTAGTCTATGGCCTGAGTCAGTTCCAAGACCCCGAGGCTCGAGCCCTAAATAAGATTTTTGGGATCTTACCTTTCAACGGTGGACAACTCAATTTGCACCAACCAAGTCTCTTTTAGGTTGAGAGAGTTCCACCAGAACAAGAATTTAGCTCGAAATGCGCTTTATTCGTTCGCTCGCCAAAGCGCGAACCCGCCGATCGATCCACCGACCGTAATGTCCAGCAGTAGCCCTATGAGGTACCGCTCAAGCCAAGTAGCGTGGTCTTCGGGAACAGGATTTCTCTCTCCGAAGAAAAGCTTGATTCATTCGTCCCTGCGGGCGAACTGATCAAGTTGAAACGTAAACTATATTTCTACCCCATCCCTTCCCTAACAATCAACCTTGATGCAGCATCTAGGTAGTTCTCATCAGGAACCATTGTAACGAAGTAGGTAGACCATATTGGGGCCATTGGAGCTTTGGAGCTGAACAGATTGGAATAATAATGGGAGCTCCTCTAGGTCCTGTGGCGAAAGCAGCCATAATAGGAGCAATATAGTCTTTAGGGCCAGAATAAGATGGAAATATAGATCCCATTTTTCTCGATGGCACCAAGGGAGGTTCTGCTACTAGGGGGTCAGGGCAAGGGACTATAGCCAAGTCTTTAGAGTGCAAGTTTTGGCCTGGTTCAGATTCTGATGAATTAGCCTCAACCGTTGGGAGTTCAGTGTCAATCTCACCATATGCTTCCTCACACACGTTTAGAATATCAAATCTGTTTTCGGACTTGAGTTGAGGCTTGCTCTCTTCAACCAGGTTTTTTTCTTTTTTCACCCAGATTGTGCTGGTTTTTGAGCTTTTGGGAGTTGGAAGGAAGAAGGACTGTGATCAAGGGTTTGGCATTGAATGCAAGGATCTGGTTTCCAATCATATTCAATAGCTTGGTCATAACTTCCATCATTGGTATCTATAGTGATGAAATCTGGAAGAGGAATGAAAGGGTTTATTTCAACGCAAATGCGAGCAAAAGTTAGGCGAGACCCGGCCGAAAAAGAAATTGTTCGGAATCAGAAGTGAGAGCCACTAAGCGGTCTACCGTTTACCTTTCCCGGTCTTCAAGAAAAGCGTGACGAGAATTCTCAACCCGAGAACTGAGTTCGTTGACCTAATGAGTAGTCCTTGGGCTGTTACGCAAATAACTAACTGCCGTTGACCTTTTGGCTTGTACACCTCAATGTGCCATCCACTTGAGTGAGGCCTTCTCTAACTGGTAGTTGACCCATCAACGCCAGGTACTGGGGGACATAACCAATACAGGGAAAGTGGCGCCTTTGCTATTTCAAGTTCGGTTGATTATTGGTGTTTACTAGCTTTAAGGAGTTTCACCCAGGTCCGAGGGACTATTGCTTTAGACAAGAGTTATCTATAGTTCTTCACTACACCATTGACACTCTGTCCATTTGCACACATGACAGGAATTTATGGGAATGCTTTTTATTAAAAGACTTTCTGCGACCGGTGAGAACCCAGAGAATAAACTCCTAAGAGCTGCGGCTTCTAATGCGCACAGTCTTATCTCATCTTATCAGCTGCATAGCTTCCTACTAGCTACTAGAGGAAGGGAATTACGAGCTAATAGGAAAGAAGAGAGCTACTAGCTACTAGAAAGAATAGAAAGGGGATAGTATCCAGGTTGTTCCCTTATAGAAGTCGTTATAGATGCAGACGATAAGACGCGTCTTCGTCTGCTATTACCTGAGATTGAGCTCTTCCTCTAGTCGCTCCAATCCTCGCATTTCTCCTCCAATTTGAGTTTCATTCAGCTGAGCAAGCCTACTGCGGAACTCGCCCTTTTCCTTTCATCATTCTTGTCCTAGAACTCTTGCTCCCCCGAGTAAGCCGCCTACTTCTGCTTCTCTATCTTCATTCTCTACCGCCCCTCATAGGTATCCCAACACTCATTGTCCCCTGAGTGTGCGAATCTGATTGAATAAGGTCTCAACTGCCCATTCTGAGCCCTTTCTTGCTCAGCCGCTAAGAGCTCTTCATAGCCTTCCCAATCCCTTTCCGTCTGCTCGTGCTCGTTTGTCGAGCTTCAGAACTATAGGTAGGCCTTTGCCCGACATGGTGGGCGTCTCCTCCCATTTTTTTATTCCTTCGAAGGACATCTCCAGGGGCCAGGTAGCGTAGTCCCCTAGGTTGGGGTCCTGGCTCCGCCATACATTCAGTAAGTGAATGTTTTTAGGGTGGCCTAATAATTGGAGCTGCCACGAGATCTTTTCCTCCTCCTCCGGGCTGAAGCGCGTTTCAACCCTATTGCAACTGAGATTCTTATTCGTAAAGAGATTGAAGGTCCGTCTCCCCTCGTCTTGGTTCTTTTCGCCCACCCTTGGACGCCGAGGCTTTTTCAATGGAATTACAGCGAAGTCGAGTATGGACAGAGAGGTCCTCTTCGTCGAAAGCTTTGCCACTCTCTGCGCATGTTCAATAAGATTGCAGATCGATAGAAATTTCTATCTCCGATCACTTTTTATAAGCGAACAGCCTTGTACTCCAGGCACTGCCCTTGCTTTGTGTACAAAATCCCTTTTCATTTAAGGACTTGTAACCAGTAACAAGAGTTTCTCCAGCGCTCAGGGCGAAGCCCATGTATCGATCCATACACATTTTGTGAAAGCTTCGTTTTTCTGGATCTAGGTCGTTTGGAATGAAGTATCCTTCGGAATCCCGAGAGTCAAGGCAAAGATCATTGGGTGTCGTACTAAAGAAGGCGTAGGGGAAATAAAAGACTCGCCTTCTGACGCAGCCCCACAAGGTGGCAATGAGTCTTCCCTCGTCCAGATCCGGTATTTGGGAGGAGAATCGCAGCCGGATTAACCTGGATCTAAAGGGGTTCGGATCTATGCCGTCAGCGCTAGCTTCCAGGGAAGCGGCAACCACTACGAAAGGTGGATCTCCTTTTTTATGAAAAAGGATCCGGGGACTGCTTTCAAAGAAGGTCAAGGGTTGGTCTGGGTATTCCTCCAGGACGCAGAGATCGAAGTGCTGATTTCTCTCATTAAGAGCCTCTTCCACTCGGGAGCTGGTGATAAAGAGGATCCTGAGTACAGGAGATAGCAGATAGAAGAGGAGTCTTCTTTGGGCTTTTGGCACCCCATAAAGAGAGAGTTGGGCACTATCGGCCGATGAAAGCGGAGGCAAGAAGCCAACCAGTCAAGCAGAAGATCCCTCTCTGGAAGCTCTTCGAGCTCGTATTCAGCTGGTTGACCCTGTCTGTGTAAATAAGAAAGAAAGCGCTCTCCTAGCGTCGCCCGCGAATTTGAAAGAGCCTGCAGATCCTCGTATAGATTCCGAATGTTCTCATAGGACTTCACGGCAAGCTTCCTTAAGACCGGATCGTCATAGATTTCGTACCAATGGTTACATCTTTCGAGCTTTCTTATGATTATCTCAGGGGGAGTCGTCCCCATGATTTGGAGTTGCCCCGCTGGGGTTCTAGTCGTAGCCTTTTTGTTCTTTTGACTAGCCCCGGCGGCAATCGAAAGTCTTTATTCCAAGGAGTATTCCCCCCACACAAGGGGTTGTCCGTCCAGCTTGAGAAGGAACCCACAAATGGACGCCCAATCTCTATGGAATTGAACATCCAACGTGCGCCCCTCCCATTCATGGAAGACCCGCCTTCTTCTTTTCAGGGCTGTGTTTTTTGAGGCATCCCGGTTAAGGATGCCCGCGTGAAGGTTGTAGCCGCTTTCGGAATTGCTTTACTTCGCAACAAGAATGGCCCGGCTGTCAAAGAGTTCCCTAAGCCGGTCCCTCACCCACTCAGGATTTTCGGTTGGTCTGCCCTCCGCGTGACTGAGTCTTAAAAGTATATATGGCCAAAAAGTAGAGATCTTCGTTTTAGTCATGGTGATTGTTTAACATCTAGTCAACTTCACGGCTGGTTCTGAATGAGAATGAGAAGACTCGCAATTTCCAATTGTTCTCTGGACTTTACCTGCTTTATTTTGCTTAGCCAATGAGGGCTTTACGGCCAGCAGTTTAGCCAAAAGCAAAAGAAAATAAGGATTACCGATCCGGGTTGGTGTGGCCTATTTTTGACTGGAAGTTAATAGAAGACAAAAACGAGAAGATAGATCTTGCAGCTGCGTCTTCGTCTTTGCGTCTTTATTATGAGATTGAACAGGAAAGAACTTCGAGCAAATCGACGGGTTCAGGTTTGTCCCGCATATCGGGCGGCCGAGGGACACTCATTAGGAAAAGCTCCAACCTCGGGTCATGATCCTGGGGAACGGCTTTGATTTCGGAATATGTACCTTTCCACATAAGAAGCTGCTACTCGGCTAGAGCTTTCAGTCATCATTTTTTTATATTTCGAATTAGACTCTTTTCATCCTGAATCCAATTATCATCCAACAGAACAATTGGAGGAGAAAAAGTGGCTCTTTCTCTTCAGAAGTCAAACCACAATGAGAGGTCTTTTCCCTTCTCTTTTCTAACTGACAACTGGAACCCTAGACTAATTGGGTTCATCTCCCATGCGAGAGTTGAGGTCTATCATGCGAGAGTAGAGGAGTCAAGGTAGAGGTCGATCATGCGACTATAGGTTTCTCTTGTGACAATGTAAGGATTCAATACCCAACAGGGGATCTCTTCCAATTCCAATCGGCTGCTAATCGGCTTCAGAATCGTCTTCTGGATTTGAAAGGTTGATTGTCTGCTCAGAGCATAGGAGCAAAAGAAAAGTCTTGCCCTTAGTAGAATCCTTTACTTACACCCATTATTTACGCGTCCCGGTCTCAGCGATTCACTAGAATGAGACAGAGCAGAGGTCACCCGGAAAGCCGAATCGAGAGTTGAGGGGTTACAGGGCAGATCGGGATATCCGGGCACTGGCCTCACTTTAGCAAGCAATGCCTAACTTCTTAGCTCAGCTTTCCTCGGAATCTAACACTATACGAAAGAGCAAGCTGCTTACCTTACCCGCTCAGTCCGAGAAGGGGTCTAGGCCAGATCTTCAATCAAATGATGGGGTTCTCTCCCGACACCCTTAATATAGATCCATTTTCTTGCCACTTTCCTTTAACAACATCTGGGCTTTCCATCATTTCATGGACTCTCCCCTTATGGGAAGAATCTCTGGCTTTAAGCGGATCACTCGATCTAGCAGCGGTTAGCTCTGCATAAGCTGCTGAACGAACAACCTAAGCCAGCCGATGTTAGCAGCCCACAAGCGATTATCTCTTTAAAGAATGCGTTT